GTCTTGACCAATTCGAAAGATCATTCGATGTAGTTGAAATAACGGAATTGGGGGTTGTTTGGTCAAGTAACGGAAACTCAATCAAATTCATAACTGTCTCAATGTAATTTTTTCCTTCCTTTTTTTTTTTATTGTCTGAATACTCAGTTAAGACCATTCCAACGCTCCCTTTCGCCATGCATAAACTGAACCCACAATTGGGATAAGCACGAAAATTAAAGCTTCGATAAATACAGATACACCCAATACATCGAAACTCATTGCCCATGGATAAAGAAAGACCGTTTCAACATCAAAAACAACAAAAACTAGAGCAAACATGTAATAGCGGATTCGGAATTGTAACCAAGCGTCCCCCATAGGTTCTATGCCCGATTCATAACTAGAGAGCTTCTCTGGTCCTTTATTAACCGGGGCTAAAACTCCTGAAATTACAAATGCCAAGATAGGAATAACGCTTGATATTATTAGAAATGCCCATAAAATATCATATTCGTGAAGCAGAAACATAAATGTACTCCTATTAATGTGGAATATGCTTAATTATTCGAGTTGGCATTGTCAATTCATCCAGAACTTGTTTTCCTAGGTGAAACAAGAATTTATTTTAATCAAATCAAAGTGTATAGTTCAGAGTTTGTTTGCTGTGTGGCATGTCTTGTTTAGAGATTCATCCAACGGAATCGGGATTCCGTTTTTGATTTCGATTCTATTTAGATATGGTGTAGAAATAAGGCGTTCTTACACAAACAAAACTCTCTCACTTTGTCTCGCTTTCTCTATTCTCTATAAAAAAATAGATATAAGATTAAAAAATATTAAATAAGAAAATTCTAAATAATAAAAGTAATTTAATTAAATACTAAAATATACTAATCTAACCTAATAGAATATTCTATTACTAATGTATTCTAATGAATAGTAATACTATAACTATGTTTCATAATTCTGAAACGTAATACTATGTTTTTGTTTTTTTCTTGATATTTCCTTATATTTTTTTCTTTGTATTTTATATTTAGAAATATATATTTCTTATATAAATTATATGTAAATATATAATTTATGTAATGTATAAATAATAAAATGAAATAAGATAATGAAATATTATCAAAAAATAATATCAAACATAACATAGTTATTATCAAAACCAATAATTTTTGGGGGGTAAAAAATGTCTAGGGATTTATAACATATTCGAAGTATTCTTTTCATTAAAATCCAGGTAAAGGATCGTCGTTGTTTCTATTGATTTTATACAAATACGAATACGTAAACACAATCTAATGCATCGAACGATTATATTTTCTTTCTTTTTCTTGTCCTAGATTTGACACATACTGATCTGATTAGATCCATTGGAATGAATTATTGTTTTTATTTTCAAGTACCTATGTATTTACATGAATATGTGGTAATGCTTTCATTTCATTTCTATGAAACAACCAATGGTCTGGTCTGTCCAGTCTATAAACAAGTACTAATGAGGAAATGAAAACTATACTAAACAAAAATAGAATGTCTATACAAAAATAGACAAATAGAATGTATTAGGGCTATACGGACTCGAACCGTAGACCTTCTCGGTAAAACAGATCAAACTTATTATTATCGAAATGATTCGAACTGTTTCAAAGACCCAACATGCATTTTGTTTGTTGCATTGGGCTCTTTCATCAACTGATGTAAAGATCAGTTAGTCCACCATATTTTTTCTTTACAGGAAGATAATGAGCTGGCTCCATGTGCTCTGATTCATTATTTGTATTCAGATCTAGTAGCAATACCAAAGTGTTTCAAAGAAGGGTTACCTTGACTTAGGTCTGCCTTCGGCTTAGATCAACCTAAGTTAAATGGAGTCTCTATCGTTCCGCTGCAAGAGTCGAATATGAGACTTCATACACCTTAAAGTTCATAGGATGAAAGGAGGTTTTTTTGAAGCCCTTATACTCATTATGCCTAGCATTGAATGGGCTGGGTATTTACCTTATCAACTATCAAATCAATGACGGGTTCTATTTGATTTGGCACCTAAATTTGCACCAAAATCGGACCGAACCAAATATTTGTCAGGCTATTGTTCTCTCGAATCTATGGAGTAAGACATTGATTTTTCAATAAGATCAACTATGTTCATTGCATAATAAGCTCCCTTGAAAAGCATTGGCGCACGTGTAAACGAGGTGCTCTACCTAACTGAGCTATAGCCCTTGTCATAGATATCTTAACATATAGATAATTTCTTGTCAAGATGGATATTCCCTAATCTCACATGATAACTCTTTGATCCGTTTACTGTTAACAGATTGGTATTGCTTAGAAATAATATTCTATCTATAATCCCCGAGGTGATGGGTCTTCTTTTGCGGTGATAAATTACCTACTTAACTCAGTGGTTAGAGTATTGCTTTCATACGGCAGGAGTCATTGGTTCAAATCCAATAGTAGGTAGAACTTATTAGATACCATTGCATTGACTCCGGTATCTAATAAGTTTTTCTACCCATCCTCTTTTTTTCGTTGTATCAGATTAGACTTGATTGTCTTCAATTGGCAGAATCTAAATGTGGTGTATAATAAAGAACTTCTAAAAAACTTCTTTTGATTATTTTGATGTATTGACTAGTAGGAAATAACATTGACAGCCTCTACTCGTGTCCTAGCTCGTCTGAGAGCTAGATTCGCTTCAATCACTTGTCTCTTACCCTCAGCTCTACTCAAGTTAGCTTCAGCTATTTTAAGAGTTTGTTGAGCTTCTTGCGGATCAATGTCAGTACTCATCTCCGCATCATTTCCTAAAATGGTGATCTCATTATTCCCTATTCTAGCAAAACCACCCATCAGAGCCACCGTTAACCATTGGTCGTTGAGGCGTATTCTCAAAAGACCTATATCTACAGCCGTGGCAATAGGGGCGTGGTTTGGTAATACACCAATTTGGCCACTATTTGTAGATAAAATGATTTCTTTCACTTCTGAATCCCAAATAATTCGATTAGGAGTCAGTACACAAAGATTTAAGGTCATTTCTTCAAATTGCTCTCCACTTCTAAGTTCATAGCTTTCGCGGTAGCTTCATCGATGTTACCCACCAAATAAAAAGCCTGCTCGGGCAGACCATCTAATTCTCCGGAAAGGATCAGTTGAAACCCCCTAATTGTTTCTGCAAGACCAACATATTTTCCTGGAGAACCAGTAAATACTTCTGCCACGAAGAAGGGTTGTGATAAGAAACGCTCAATTTTTCGTGCTCTTGCTACAGTTAAACGATCCTCCTCGGATAATTCATCCAACCCAAGAATAGCTATAATGTCCTGAAGTTCTTTGTAACGTTGTGAAGTTTGCTTAACTCTTTGCGCAGTTTCATAATGTTCCTCGCCAACGATCCGAGGTTGTAACATAGTTGACGTTGAATCTAAAGGATCTACTGCTGGATAAATACCCTTGGCAGCTAATCCTCTTGATAGTACGGTAGTAGCATCTAAATGTGCAAATGTAGTGGCAGGAGCAGGGTCTGTCAAATCGTCCGCAGGTACATAAACTGCTTGGATCGAAGTTATAGATCCCTCTTTGGTAGAAGTAATTCTTTCTTGCAAAGAACCCATTTCTGTACTAAGGGTAGGTTGATAACCCACTGCAGAAGGCATTCTCCCTAATAATGCGGATACTTCTGATCCTGCTTGGACAAAACGAAAGATATTGTCGATGAATAGAAGCACATCTTGTTCATTAACATCCCGGAAATATTCTGCCATAGTTAGGGCAGTCAAACCAACTCTCATACGAGCTCCCGGCGGTTCATTCATTTGACCATAGACTAAAGCTACTTTTGATTCTGCAAGATTTTTTTCATTAATTACTCCGGATTCTTTCATTTCCATGTAAAGATCATTTCCTTCACGAGTACGTTCTCCTACTCCGCCAAATACGGATACGCCTCCATGAGCTTTGGCAATGTTGTTGATCAATTCCATGATGAGTACTGTTTTACCTACTCCAGCTCCCCCAAATAGTCCGATTTTTCCTCCACGGCGATAAGGAGCTAAAAGATCTACCACCTTAATACCTGTTTCAAAGATTGATAATTTCGTATCTAACTGTATAAAGGCAGGCGCAGATCTATGAATAGGAGATGTTGTGCGAGTATCTACAGGACCTAAATTATCAACAGGCTCTCCAAGAACGTTGAAGATTCGCCCGAGAGTAGCTCCGCCGACTGGAACACTTAGAGGAGCTCCCGTGTCAATCACTTCCATTCCTCTCATCAGCCCATCTGTAGCACTCATAGCTACAGCTCTAACTCGATTATTTCCTAATAATTGTTGTACCTCGCAAGTCACATTAATTTGTTGACCGACAGTATCTCGACCCTTAACTACCAAAGCGTTATAAATATTAGGCATTTTGCCCGGGGGAAAAACGACATCCAGTACTGGGCCAATAATTTGAGCGATACGCCCTAGTTTTTTTTCTTCAAGTGTGGAAACCGCAGGGCTAGAAGTAGTAGGATTGATTCTCATAATTATAATAAAGTGAAATATGTCGAAATCCTTTTTGGAATAATACCAAATCGAAAATAAATGTCCGATAGCAAGTTGATCAGTTAATTCAATAAGAGATAAATGGGAGATAGCACTCGATTTAGTTGGTACCACCCAACCGAATCCGATTCAATCGTTTACTCATTCAATGAGTAAATTTTCAAGTTCAGCCAATCCTTTATTTTTTTTTCATATAGATTTCCGTCTTTATATTATACCCTTTCGTAGATGAATTATGCTTATTTTCACATCTAGGATTTACATATACAACATATATTACTGTCAAGAGGGAATTTTTCTCAGTATTTAGATATTTAGATTCAAAATAAGAAAGGGATCAATTCAATTATAAACCCGCAAAACAAAGATTAGGATTGGGTTGGGTTGCGCTATATATATCAAAGAGTATACAATAATGATGTATTTGGTGAATCAAATACATGGTCTAATAACAAACCA